ATATATTTAAGCTCAGAAATATTAGTATTCCGGTACGTTTTTGTAATTCTTACCCGTGGGTTTTAAGCTAATAGATATTTTTAATTTAGGAAATAAATTTATATATGTTATATATATAATACGTGGTGGGCATAGTCAACATTCACTATAACTCGTTGACTTGATACGTTCGTCGGGTCTTTCTTGCTTTTGGGGTTTGACAAGAATAACAGGATTCGCTGGGCGTAGGGGGTAAGGGGGTTTGTCGCGCAGAAACCAAGGGGGGATAACTGTAATAATAGGTCAGGTAATGGATAGCTTATGCACTTGAATTAAAGTTATGTAATTCTTAAGTTATGGATATGAATAATTAACCTATATTATTTAAACCAGGTCTAAATGAACTCCCCTAAATCTTTTTTGTGCCTGCACTCTGAGATGCAAAGTGAAAGGAAACCAAAAAAAGAGAACGTTATGCATATAAGAGAATGCCCGGCTAGGTGGGTAACGAGACATATGTACTCCACCATTAATCAGATGCCAGTATAATTATCCGAGGGTGGAGTTCTACAGTTATGGACCTGAAATAGGAACCAGATGCCAGTAATAGTTCACTAAGTGCTACCCCCACAGTTATTGTCCTTGACCTATCATTCATATTGTACAATTATGTAGATTGGTTGGTGGTTTCTTACTACATTAATTATCTCTCTGAAAATTTTAGTTAGGCCTTGCAAGGGAAAATTTTAAATGGATAATATAGGGATTATTCGCCGTTCCAGTTTCGTTGGATTTTATCCTGAGTCTTAATATTGTGCTTATGTATACCCTAGAATTTAGTACTTGCTTTATGGTCCATACAGTTACTTGGTGATTATACATTAATGTATTAATGCATTAATGTAATATTATGCATATTATGTACTACACCATACGGGCAGCTCCATACCCGTGGGGCAGCGGGTGGGCAGAAAATAGTTTAACTTTAGAATCCTGGCTTTGGGAGTCAGGGGTGGGAGTTAAAATCTCCCTTTTCTGGGCTCTAGGGAGGAATTTAACCTCCGATCTCCGGTTTACAAGACCGACGCTTTCAGGCTAAGCTACTAGGGCAAGCTCATTCCAGTGCCTTATTTTCTAACCATCCGGCTAGTGGGGCCAAGATTAGGAATAGGGCGAAATACAGGGCGGACGCAACTTGTCCAATAACAATAAATGGGTGCTCTACTGGTATGCCCCCAATTCATGTTAGGATAATCATATCAGCAACTAAGGTTCAGAATAAGAACTGGGTGGCTGGGCGAAATGTTAGTCCTCGTTGCTTGGAGGTGTGTAGAATGGGTACTACCATCAATACAAGAATAGAAGACAATAGTGCTAGAACACCCCCTAGTTTGTTAGGAATAGACCGAAGGATAGCGTAGGCAAACAGGAAGTATCATTCGGGCTTGATGTGGGGGGGCGTCACCAAAGGGTTTGCGGGCGTGAAGTTGTCTGGGTCCCCTAATAGATTAGGTGAAAATAGCGCGAGTGAGGTAAGGGCCAATAGTATGGCTGCGAAGCCTAGGAGGTCCTTGTATGAAAAGTAAGGGTGGAAAGAGATTTTGTCCGCGTCCGAGTTGATGCCAGCCGGGTTATTGGAGCCTGTCTCGTGTAGAAAGAGGAGGTGGATAATAGTTGCTGCGGCGACTACAAAGGGTAGTAGGAAGTGGAAGGCAAAGAATCGTGTTAGTGTTGCATTATCTACTGAGAATCCACCTCAGATTCATTGAACTAGTTCATTTCCTACATAGGGGACTGCGGATAAGAGGTTAGTAATAACCGTGGCACCTCAGAATGATATTTGTCCTCATGGAAGCACATATCCTACGAAGGCAGTCATTATTACCAATAGAAGGAGAACGACACCAATGTTTCAGGTCTCTTTATAAAGATAAGACCCATAGTATAGTCCCCGGGCAATGTGCATATAAATGCAAATAAAGAAGAACGATGCTCCGTTAGCATGAACACTACGGATTAGTCATCCATAACTTACGTCTCGGCAAATGTGGGCAACAGAAGAGAAGGCGGTTGAGATGTCAGAGGTATAGTGTATTGCTAGGAATAGTCCTGTTAGGATTTGGGTAATAAGACAAAGGCCTAGTAGGGACCCGAAATTTCATCATACTGAGATGTTGGATGGGGTCGGTAAGTCAACTAATGCGTCGTTTGCAATTTTGATTAGGGGATGCGTTTTGCGTAGGCTTGCCATTAAGGTTCTTATAGTTGAATAACAACGGTGGTTCTTCAAGTCACTGGTCTCGGTTAGAGCCCGAGTAAGAATTATGACTTATCTTGTATCTTTATTATTAATTGCTCTAGTTGTTGGTTTGGTTGCGGTAGCTTCCAACCCTGCACCTTACTTTGCTGCCCTTGGTTTAGTGGTTGCAGCAGGAGTGGGATGTGGTGTTATTGCGGGGCATGGGGGATCATTCTTGTCTCTTGTTCTCTTCCTAATTTACCTTGGGGGGATGCTGGTGGTGTTTGCTTACTCAGCAGCTTTAGCTGCTGAACCCTTCCCGGAGGCTTGGGGAGATCGCTCCGTAATTGGCTACGTCTTGATTTACATGCTAGGTGTGGGTTTAATAGGTGGTATATTCTGAGAGTCCTGATATGAAGGGTCGTGGCTAGTAATTGATAACATAAAAGAGTTCTCAATACTGCGGGGCGATACTAGTGGGGTGGCCATAATATATTCTTCCGGAGGGGGGATACTAGTTATTTGTGCGTGGGTACTGCTTTTAACTTTATTTGTTGTATTAGAGCTAACTCGGGGTCTGAGCCGGGGGGCCCTACGTGCAGTCTAAAGGGAAGTAAAAAGGATTGCAAGGGTTGTGGTCAATAGGAAAATTGTTAAATATGTTTTAATTATCCCCCGCTGAGAATCACTAATATTTTTAGCCATCTTGACTTGGGCGGATGCGAGGCTTTTAGGTCCGATTGTCTCAAATCATGCTTGGTCCACGAGTTGGGTGGCAATTGTTTGTCCCAATACTAAGTTAAGTTTGGGTGCCATTCGGTGTACCGTTGCAGGGAAATATCCTAGTATATTTGAGAAGTGGTGAAGAGACGTTGTAGGTAAGATTTTAAATTGTTTATTAGTTAGGGTAGCTAACTCGAGGGCTACTAGTAGACCAGTAATAGTTACTGCAAGGGCAGCCATTTTTAATACAATAGGCATGGTCATAACTTGAGTTTTGGTAGGTAAAAAGTTTAATGTGATGATGGCCCCTGCAATGATGCTTCCTCAGGCAAGTCGTTTAATAGGATTAATTACTAGTGGGTTATTTTCATTAATTGGGGATAAGGATAGGAATCGAGGAGATCCCATAGTGACGAAGAAGACCACCCGGAAGCTGTAGACTGCGGTGAAGGATGTAGCAATTAGCGTAAGAATTAGGGCTCAGGCGTTCAAGTGTGAGGTGTTAAGGGCCTCAATAATAGCATCCTTTGAGAAGAAGCCGGCTAGGAAAGGGGTCCCTGTTAGGGCCAAACTGCCGATGGTGAGGCATGAGGAAGTAAAAGGCATTAGGTTGTGGAGGCCTCCTATTTTTCGGATATCTTGCTCATCATTTAGACTATGAATGATGGAGCCCGAGCATAAAAATAACATGGCCTTGAAGAAGGCGTGGGTACAAATGTGCAGAAAAGCTAGTTGGGGTTGGTTAAGACCAATTGTAACCATTATAAGGCCTAGCTGACTAGATGTGGAGAAGGCTACGATCTTCTTGATGTCATTTTGGGTTAAAGCGCAGGCAGCGGTAAATAATGTAGTTAGTGCTCCTAGACACAGACAAATAGTTAATGCTAATGGATTATTTTCTATTAAAGGGTGAAGTCGAATTAGGAGAAAAATACCAGCAACTACTATAGTGCTGGAATGAAGTAGGGCAGAGACCGGCGTAGGGCCCTCCATGGCGGATGGCAGCCAAGGGTGAAGGCCAAATTGGGCCGATTTTCCGGTGGCTGCAAGGATGAGCCCAACCAGGGGGACTGTTATGTCGAAGTCCTTCGAAAGAAGAAAGATTTGTTGAATCTCTCAGGAATTAAGGTTCATTGCAAGTCATGCTATGCTTAAAATTAAGCCAATATCCCCCACGCGATTATATAGTACGGCTTGCAGGGCTGCTGTATTAGCATCCGCTCGTCCATACCATCACCCGATTAGAAGAAATGATATAATTCCAACCCCCTCTCAGCCGATAAAAAGTTGAAACATGTTATTGGCTGTTACTAGAATAATTATAGCAATTAAAAATAGAAGCAGATACTTGAAAAATCGGTTTACATAAGGATCAGAGTGCATGTATCATAAAGCGAATTCTAGAATGGACCAGGTGACGTATAGGGCAATGGGGGTAAAGATAAGTGAATAGTGGTCAAACTTGAAGCTAATGTTGATGTCGAAGGTGTTAGTATTTATTCAGTGTCAGTTGGTCACAATACTTTCGGCTCCCTGGTCTAAAAAAATTGTTAGTGGAATTAAACTAACAAAGAATGCGCTGCTAACGGCCGTTTTAACGTGGGTAGCTGCCCACTCTGAATTTAGGGTATTTGAGTTAAGGGTCGTCAATAGGGGATAGATTAGAATTGTAATTACTAGAATGAGGGATGATGATAAAATCAGGGCTGTTGGGTACATAGCTTCTACTTGGATTTGCACCAAGAGTTTTTGGTTCCTAAGACCAACGGATGAGCTGTTATCCTTTAGAAGCCCGAGGAAGCCACGGAGTTTAACCGTGGAGTTTAAGGATTAGCAGTACTTATTGCCTCGGGCCTCCCTCGGTGAGTAAGGGGAATCTAACCCCCATTTCTAGAACCACAATCTAGTGTTTTATATTAAACTATACTTACTAGTAGCATCAGCCTCACATAAGTTCCGGCTTAGTGATTAGGAGAACCACCGGAATAAGGTGTATAACCATAAGTAAGTGCTCTCGGGTGTGGAAGGGGGGTAATCCTACAATATGACTAGGGGTTGGGCCCCGTTGCGACATTAGGAAAAGGTATAATGAATAGCCCGCTGTAATCAGGGTTCCTGCCCCAGTTAGGGCAATGGTCCATGGGGATCAGCTAAATAGGGTTGTAATAATTATTAATTCCCCTATGAGGTTGGGGAGAGGGGGGAGTGCTAGGTTGGCTAGATTTGCGGCAAATCACCATACAGCTGTTAGTGGAAAGATCATTTGGAGACCTCGAGCAAGAACTATCGTCCGGCTATGAGTTCGTTCATAGGCTGTATTCGCTAAGCAGAATAGTGCTGAGGATACTAGTCCGTGGGCAATTATTAAAATAATTGCTCCCGTAAATCCCCAGGGGGTTTGGATTAGAATCCCCCCGGCTACCAGGCCCATGTGACTTACGGATGAGTAGGCAATTAGTGATTTTAAATCTGTTTGTCGTAGACAGATGGAGCCTGTCATGATAATTCCTCAGAGGGCCAGAATAATAAATGGATAGGCCAATTCTTTGGAAAGGGGGTCTAGCATAACTATTATTCGCATCATTCCGTACCCGCCTAGCTTTAGCAATACTGCGGCTAGGATTATGGACCCTGCTACGGGGGCTTCTACATGCGCTTTTGGTAGCCAAAGGTGAACACCATAAAGCGGCATTTTTACGAGGAAGGCAATTAAGCATCCGGCTCATCAAAATTTATGTCCTCAGGACTCAAGGACAAGGGGTTGTGAATATTGTAAAATCATCATTGATAGTGTACCCGTTGACTGTTGTAACAGGAGCAAGGCTACTAGAAGCGGTAGTGACCCAGCTAGTGTATAAAATAAGAAGTAGGTACCTGCATTGAGGCGCTCTGTCTGATTTCCCCAACGTGTAATGATAATTAAGGTTGGGATTAGAGTGGCTTCAAATATAATATAAAACATAACTAGCTCTGTTGCACCGAATGCTATAATTAAAAAGGCCTGTAATGAGGTAAGGAGAGAGATATATAGGCGTTGCCGGTTAATAGGTTCTGGGTTAATATGGTTCTGGCTGGCCAAAATCATTAATGGTAGAAGTCAGCACGTTAATACCAGAAGGGGGGTAGATAATGGATCTGTGGCCAAATATATATTCGAGGCTGCCCATCCGGTTTCGGACGTTCATTTTAATCAGGTTAGGCTAATGAGGGCGATGAGTAAACTATGTGCAGTCGTGGTTGTCCAAAGTCATTTAGGGGATGAGATTCAGATTGTTGGAAATAACATAATCGTAGGAATAAGTACTTTTAGCATTGTAACAAATTAAGGTTCTGAAGGCGATCGGTCCCATGGGTTCGGGCTGTGGCAACTAGTAGTGCAAGTCCTGCGCTAGCCTCACAGGCCGAGAAAGATAATAAAAGTATTGGTGCGGCAGAAAATCCGGTTGATTCGAATTGTAAAGCTCACAGGGCTAGTGCAATAAACAATGATAATATCATACCCTCAAGGCATAATAAGGCAGATAATAGGTGGGTTCGATGGAATGCTAAACCTATCAATCCTAATACGAAGGCTGAGCTGAAGCTAAAGTGTACTGGTGTCATAAGGGAATTATGGAATCAAACCATAATCTTCTGAGCCGAAATCAGAGGTCTTATCTTGGACTAATACCCTATTCTGCTCACTCTAGGCCTCCTTGGGTTCATTCATAAATTAATCCTAGTGTCAATAAAATCAGAACTGTTGTTGCTCAAAAGAATGTTCCGGTGGGGGTGTGGAGCTGGTCTCCTCAGGGTAGGGGGAGGAGGAGTGCAATCTCCAAGTCAAAAAGAAGGAATAAAATTGCTACTAAGAAGAACCGAAGGGAAAATGGTAATCGGGCTGAGCCTAGGGGGTCAAAACCACACTCGTAAGGTGATAGCTTTTCTGCATCGGGGGTTATTTGGGGTAGTCAGAACGAGACAATTGCTAAGATTGAAGATAGGACTATAGTAATTAGTAAAATGGTAATAACTAAATTCATTATCTTTCCTTGGGGTCTAACCAAGACTAAATGATTGGAAGTCACTTGTACTAACTTTAATACTAGAAAGATTATGAGCCTCATCAGTAAATTGATACATATAGGAATAGTCATACCACGTCAACGAAGTGTCAGTATCATGCGGCAGCCTCAAAGCCAAAGTGGTGTTCGGATGTGAAGTGATATTGGACTTGACGTAGCAAGCATACGGCTAGGAAGGTTGACCCAATAATGACGTGAAGTCCATGGAAGCCTGTAGCTACGAAAAAAGTTGATCCGTAAACACCGTCTGCAATTGTGAAGGGGGCCTCGTAGTATTCTATAGCCTGAAGGGCAGTGAAGTAAAGTCCTAGAACAATCGTAAGGGCTAAAGATTGAATAGCCTGCTTGCGTTGTCCTTCCATGAGGCTGTGGTGTGCCCATGTTACTGTAACTCCGGATGCTAGTAGTACAGCCGTGTTAAGAAGTGGTACCTCGAAAGGGTCCAGGGTAGTAATCCCTGTGGGAGGCCAGCATCCTCCTAGCTCTGGAGTAGGTGCGAGGCTAGAGTGGTAGAAAGCTCAGAAGAAGCCAAGAAAAAAGAAGACTTCAGATGTAATGAATAGAATTATTCCATATCGCAGGCCTTTCTGCACTGGGGGTGTATGGTGGCCTTGGAATGTGCCTTCTCGAATGATGTCACGTCATCACTGATATATTGTAAGGATAGTAAGAACTAATCCTAGAGTTATTAAGGTAGTCGAGTGAAAATGGAATCAGATTGCTAGTCCGGACGTTAGGAGAAGAGCGGCGATTGCGCCGGTTAAAGGTCATGGGCTTGGATCAACCATATGATATGCATGCGCTTGGTGGGCCATTAAACGTTCTCTTGTAGGTATAGGCTTAGAAGAAGTACAAATACATAGGCTTGAATTATTGCTACTGCTACTTCTAGTAGAGTTAACAGAAATAAGACAGCAGCAGTAAGGATGGCCACTGTTGGCATTATTGGTAATAACACAAATACAGCAGTAGCAATCAGTTGAATGAGTAGGTGACCTGCAGTTAGGTTTGCCGTGAGTCGTACACCTAGAGCCAGTGGGCGAATAAATAAACTGATTGTTTCGATAATAATTAATACTGGAATTAGGGGAATTGGTGTACCTTCAGGCAGTAAATGTCCTAGGGCAACTGTTGGTTGATTTCGTATACCAATAATTACCGTAGCAAGTCATAAGGGCACAGCAAATCCTATATTTAAAGACAGCTGAGTAGTTGGGGTGAAAGTATATGGGAGGAGCCCAAGTATATTAATGGTAATTAGAAATACCATTAATGAGGCTAGTAAAAGGGCTCATTTATGTCCACCCACATTAAGAGGTAATATAAGCTGACTAGTAAATCGATTAATTAACCACCCTTGAATTGTAATTAGTCGGTTATTAATTCATCGTGAGGGCGGAGTAGGATAAAGTACTCAGGGCAGTGTAATTGCGATGGCAATTAGGGGTACCCCTAGGCAGGATGGGCTGGCGAATTGATCAAAAAAGCTTATTGCCATGGTCAGTCTCAGGATTCAGTTTTGTGCTTTTCGGCGCTTACTGGGGTTGGTTCATTTGGGGTAATATGGTTCAGTACTTTAGTGGGAATAATTGTGAGGAAAACTACTCATGAAAATACTAAGATTGCAAATCAGGGGGCGGGGTTTAATTGTGGCATTTCACTAGAGGTGGTTGGGAAGCACCAATCTTTGGCTTAAAAGGCCAACGCTTTGTCCCATATTTAGCTTCCTAGTGAGGCGTCTTCTAGCATTAGGGATGATCAGTTTTCGAAATGTTCTAGTGGAACGGCTTCTACTACAATAGGTATAAAGCTGTGATTGGCCCCACAAATCTCAGAGCACTGTCCATAAAATACTCCGGGGCGGGAGGCAATGAAAGCGGTTTGGTTAAGTCGTCCTGGGACGGCATCCATTTTTACACCTAGTGATGGAACAGCTCAAGAGTGTAGTACGTCCTCGGCTGAGACTAGCACACGAATTGGAGATTCTATGGGTACTACCATACGGTGATCTGCTTCAAGGAGTCGAAATTGTCCAGGATTTAAGTCTTGAGTTGGGATTATGTAGGAGTCAAAGCCTAGGTCTTCGTAGTCTGTATACTCATAGCTTCAGTACCACTGGTGTCCTATGGCTTTAATTGTTAGGTGGGGGTCATTAATCTCGTCTATAAGATATAAAATCCGGAGAGAGGGGAGGGCGATCAAAATTAGGATAACAGCTGGTAGAACAGTTCACACAATTTCGATTTCTTGAGAATCTAAAATATATTTGTTGGTAAGTTTAGTTGAGACTATTGCAACAATAATATATAGTACTAAAGTGCTAATTAAAAATACAATCATTAAAGCGTGGTCATGAAAATGAAGAAGTTCTTCTATAACGGGTGATGCCGCGTCTTGGAATCCTAGTTGTGTGGGATGTGCCATTGAGCTATATAGCTTAAGACATGCAGGGATTTAACCTACGATTTCACCTTGACAAAGTGATGTAATTTACTAATTTACTAATGTCTTAGAAGGAAGTGGCAGAGTGGTTATGCGGTTGGCTTGAAACCATCACATGGGGGTTCAATTCCTCCTTTCCTCGATTAATTTGATTGTACTTGAACGAATGCGGGCTCTTCAAACGTGTGGTAGGGAGGAGGGCATCCGTGTAGTCATTCCACGTTTGTTGCGGTTAATTCCACGGACATGACCTCTCGCTTAGCAGCGAAAGCTTCTCATAAGATAAAGAGAAACATGATTACTGCCACTAGCGAAATTAGAGATCCGATAGAAGAGACTGTGTTTCATAGGGCATAGGCGTCTGGGTAGTCGGAGTACCGTCGTGGTATCCCCGCTAGTCCTAGGAAGTGTTGGGGGAAGAATGTTAAATTAACACCAATAAATATTACCCCAAAATGAATTTTTGTTCATGTGCTGTGAAGGGTGTAGCCAGAAAACAGCGGGAATCAATGGACAAACCCCGCCATAATGGCAAACACGGCACCCATTGATAGTACATAGTGGAAATGTGCAACTACATAGTATGTGTCATGTAATACAATATCTAGTGATGAGTTGGCTAGAACAATTCCTGTTAGTCCCCCCACTGTAAACAAGAAGATAAAGCCTAGGGCCCATAGCATGGGTGTTTCTCATTTAATTGATCCGCCGTGGAGCGTAGCAAGTCAGCTAAATACTTTAACACCCGTTGGAATTGCAATAATTATAGTTGCAGATGTGAAGTAGGCACGAGTGTCTACGTCCATCCCGACAGTAAACATGTGATGGGCTCATACAATAAAACCTAAAAGGCCGATGGCCATCATGGCTCATACTATACCCATATACCCAAATGGCTCTTTTTTACCAGCATAGTAGGCTACGACGTGAGAGATAATTCCAAATCCTGGTAAAATAAGAATATACACTTCTGGGTGACCAAAAAATCAAAACAAGTGTTGGTAGAGAATTGGGTCTCCTCCCCCTGCCGGGTCAAAGAATGTTGTATTTAAATTTCGATCTGTTAAGAGTATAGTAATTCCCGCAGCTAGGACAGGTAAAGACAGTAGGAGAAGAACAGCCGTTACAAGTACAGCTCACACGAACAGGGGTGTTTGATACTGAGAGATAGCTGGTGGTTTCATGTTAATTGTTGTGGTAATAAAGTTAATTGCTCCAAGAATTGATGAGACACCTGCCAGGTGAAGAGAAAAGATGGTTAAATCTACAGAAGCTCCGGCGTGGGCGAGATTACCTGCAAGTGGGGGGTACACCGTTCATCCTGTTCCGGCCCCGGCTTCAACCCCAGAAGAGGCTAATAAAAGGAGGAATGATGGAGGTAGGAGTCAGAAGCTTATGTTATTTATTCGGGGAAATGCTATGTCTGGGGCCCCAATCATTAGTGGTACAAGTCAGTTTCCAAACCCTCCAATTATGATGGGTATTACTATAAAGAAAATTATGACGAAGGCGTGGGCGGTAACAATAACATTATAAATTTGATCATCACCGAGAAGTGATCCAGGTTGACTTAATTCGGCTCGAATTAGAAGGCTTAGGGCGGTTCCTACTATTCCGGCTCAGGCACCAAATACAAGATAGAGGGTGCCAATGTCTTTGTGGTTGGTAGAGAAGAATCAGCGTGTGATTGCCACAGGTAGGATGGCCGAGTGCATAGGCGGTGGGTTGTAGCCCCGAAGACAGAGGTTTAATCCCTCTTCCTACCACAAGCTCCGTGGTGAAGAACACATTGGATTGCAAATCCAAAGACGCAGGCTAACCCCTGCCGGGGCTTTCTTCCCGCCTTACTCGGCTAACGGCGGGAAGAAGTAGATGAATGCTCGCTGGTTTGAGCGCTTAGCTGTTAACTAAGAATTTGTAGGATCGAGGCCTTCTCATCTAGAAAGGCTTTAGCTTAATTAAAGTGTCCGATTTGCATTCAGAAGATGTGGGATAAAGTCCCGCAAGTCTTATCAGGGGCTAGGAGGTTTTCACTCCTGCTTAGAGCTTTGAAGGCTCTTGGTCTAGGTTGTTATCCTAAGCCCCTAGCTTACTATTAGTAGAATGCCTGGGGTGAGGGGGAGAAGCCCGAGCGCAATAGTTGTTGTAAGGGCTAGGGGCAAGGTTAGTTGGGTGGATCGGGCTCGCCATGGAGCGACTGAGTTGATCGTATTGGGGTACATGGTCAAGGTTATTGCGTAACACAGACGCAAATAAAAGTACAGGCTTAATAGAGCAGCAAGGGCCATAACGGTTGCTGTGAGGGGTAGCCCTTGCTTAGCAAGCTCCTGCAGAATTAGTCATTTAGGTATAAATCCTGTTAGGGGGGGCAGGCCTCCAAGAGAGAGTAGGACCAAGGCAGTTGTAGCAGCTACAATAGGGCTCTTTGATCAGGCTATAGTTAGGGTGCTAATCTTTGTAGCTGATGAGAACTTTAGTGTAAGGAATGCTGCTGATGTTATGAAAACATACATCCCCAAGGCAAGGAGCGTTAATTGGGGGGAATATTGTAGCACAATAATTATCCAGCCTATGTGGGCAATAGAGGAGTAGGCCAAAATCTTCCGGAGCTGGGTTTGGTTCAAACCACCCCAGCCGCCTACCAGTGTGGATGCTAAGCCTAGCATAGTAAGAAGCATGGGGTCAACGGCTGGGGCTAGCTGTACAATTAATGCGAACGGTGCAAGCTTTTGCCAGGTCGAGAGAATAAGTCCCGTAAGTAGGTCGAGTCCTTGCAAAACTTCTGGTAGTCAGAAGTGGACTGGGGCAAGTCCAATCTTAAGTGCTAAGGCAGCAATAGCTATAGTGGTAGCGAGGGGGTGGGATAAATTATTAATATCCCACTCTCCAACAAGTCAAGCATTTGTTGTGCTTGCAAACAAGATTATAGCGGCTGCAGTGGCCTGGGTCAGGAAATACTTGGTGGTTGCCTCAACTGCTCGGGGGTGATGGTGTTGGGCCATAAGTGGTAAAATTGCCAGTGTATTGACCTCCAGGCCCATTCAAGCAAGGAGTCAGTGGGAGCTGGCGAAGGTTAGGGTGGTTCCCAGCCCAAGACTAGAGAGAAGGATGGTAAGTACATAAGGATTCATTGACAGAGGAGGGATTTTAACCGTCATGTTCGGGGTATGGGCCCGAAAGCTTAGTTAGCTGACCCTGTCGTAGAAAGTGGTGTAGAGGAAGCACCAGGAGTTTTGATCTCCTGAGGATGGGTTCAAACCCCTTCTTTCTAGGAACCGGGGGGACTTCAACCCCCATTAGCCACTCTATCAAAGTGGTCCTTGGACATTCAGGCACAGTTCCTACGGCTTACTAGAGCTGTGGAGGCAGCCCCGCAAATCCAATCGGAAGGGCAACGTGCCAGAGTACTAACGCCAGGGTCAGTGGAAGGAAGTTTTTTCATACTAGGTGTATAAGCTGGTCATATCGGAATCGTGGGTATGAGGCTCGAACCCAGAGGAACACAATAGAGAGTAGTGCCGCTTTAATCATTAGGTTTATTGCGGTTAATTCTGGAACGGCTGGGATGTGGGATGCTCCTAAAAATAGAATTGCTGAAAGTGTATTTATTAGTAAAATATTGGCATATTCAGCTAGGAAAAACAGGGCAAATGGTCCTCCTGCATATTCTACGTTAAACCCCGACACTAGCTCCGATTCCCCTTCTGTGAGGTCAAAGGGTGCCCGATTAGTCTCTGCCAGCGTAGAAATATATCATATTGCAGCTAGAGGTCAGGCTGGCACAAGCAATCAAATGCTTTCCTGAGTAACATTAAATATCTGGAGAGTATAACCCCCTGAAAAGATGATGACAGACAATAGGATCAGTCCCAGGCTGACTTCATATGAAATTGTTTGAGCTACGGCCCGCAAGGCCCCAATTAGTGCATACTTTGAGTTGGATGCTCATCCAGACCCTAGAATGGAGTACACTGCAAGGCTGGATAATGCCAAGACAAATAAAATACCCAAATTTAAGTCGGCTACGGGATAAGGCATAGGTATGGGGGCTCAGAGCGTCATGGCCAGTGTTAGTGCAAGCATAGGGGCTGCTAGGAACAGAAATGGGGAAGAGGTGGAGGGGCGAATTGGTTCCTTAATGAAGAGCTTTAGTCCGTCGGCAATGGGTTGTAGTAGTCCATATGGTCCTACAACATTTGGACCCTTCCGTAATTGTATATACCCTAGGACCTTACGTTCGATTAGTGTCAGGAAAGCCACTGCTAGTAGCACAGGGACAATATAGGCCAGTGGATTAATTAGATGGGTTAATAGGGTGTTTATCATGAACTAAGGAGAGGATTTGAACCTCTGGCTGAAAGGGCTTAGGCCTTTTGCAATTACCATGCTCTGCCACCTTAATATGTCCTTATCTAGGGCCGCAATTTGGCTCACCCTTTACTTGATTTAGTTGCCTTCATCAATTAGGGGTGGGGCGTACCTAAGGCATGGGCCCCCCTTTTCCGGTCCTTTCGTACTAGGAAAAGTAGCATTACAGATAGAAACTGACCTGGATTGCTCCGGTCTGAACTCAGATCACGTAGGACTTTAATCGTTGAACAAACGAACCCTTAATAGCGGCTGCACCATTAGGATGTCCTGATCCAACATCGAGGTCGTAAACCCCCTCGTCGATATGGACTCTGGGAGAGGATTGCGCTGTTATCCCTAGGGTAACTTGGTTCGTTGATCGGACTTATGTCCGGATCATGCTTGGTCAGATGTTCTGTGGTTTAGAGGTGTTACTCTTAACTCTAGGATTTACTCCCGGTCCACTCGGAGGCTGTTTTTTCCTCCGTGGTCGCCCCAACCGAAGGTAAGACTCCATTATGCGCTAAGTTTATGCTCTTTAATAAGTCGTTTAACGCGATTGGGCCTGTACCTTAAGCTCCAAAGGGTCTTCTCGTCTTGTAAGTTTATACCCGCTTCTGCACGGATAGATCAATTTCACTGACTGGAAAGGGGAGACAGTTAAGCCCTCGTTTAGCCATTCATACGGGTCTTCATTTAAAAGACAAGTGATTGCGCTACCTTTGCACGGTCAAAATACCGCGGCCGTTGAACCCATAGTCACTGGGCAGGCTGGACCTCCTATACTTAGATGTTTGCAGGAGGCGATGTTTTTGGTAAACAGGCGAGGCTTATGTTTGCCGAGTTCCTTCCTTTTCTTTTAGTCTTTCCCTTAAAATAGCACTCCAGTGTGGGGTTAACGATTGGGGGTTTGTTGTGGGAATTTCTTGTTTCCTTTTAGTAGCCACATTTCCCTCTTTGATTGGGTTCGTTAATTACCAGCGGTTGGTCCGATCTAGTTTACACTTGTGCTCAGGAGAAGGTCTTCTTCTTGTTACTCATTTTAGCATAGTCTCTCCCATGTCGGCATGGGGGGGCCTAATAAATTTAGGGGAATAGGATTGTATATCAGTATAATAAACTTCGTTCCGTTTGAGCTTTAACGCTTTCTATCTAGATGGCTGCTTTTAGGCCCACTAAGACGGCTAGTTTTGCTAAATATGATCCTTATCCTCCTGTTAAGGTTGTATCCTTGGTCAAAGGGGCTGTACCCCCTATAACTAACTCTCGTTCTTTTCTCTGCGTCTTGTTTAGATTTACTTGCTTGACTAGGGGGTGTACGAGGCTGAACTTCTATCCACTTCTTAGGCAACCAGCTATCACCAAGTTCGGTAGGTCTATCACCTCTACCCGGAGCTCTTCCCACTCTTTTGCCACAGAGACGGGTTGGCCCTAAATAGGCTGTCTCGGGGTAGCTCACTTGGTTTCGGGGTTTCAAACTAAAGGTCTCTTTGCTTGAGGATTACTGGCTAAATCATGATGCAAAAGGTACGAGGTTTAAGCTCTGCTTTTTAATGCTTATATGGGTTATTTCACTTCTCTTTCAGCTTTCCCTTGCGGTACTTTCTCTATTGCTTGGGTTGGCCTTTTCCGTCTCCCGTACTTAGGCATGAAAATGGTTTAGTTCTTTCATTCAGGTTTTCTCTAATTATGTATATTATCAAATTACTTAAGTATTTAAGCTAGCTGTTTGGCTCAGGGTAATCCAACTTGCATGGATGTCTTCTCGGTGTAAGGGAGATGCTTGTCTATCTCAGCCATACCCTGGGTTTAGTCCAAGTGCACCTTCCGGTACACTTACCATGTTACGACTTGCCTCCCCTCGTTGGTGCTTTCTGGTTAATTACAGTTGACGCAATTTAACAGGGGAGAGTGACGGGCGGTGTGTACGCGCCTCAGAGCCGGGTTCAAAAGGACACTCTGCTTCCTTTTTACTACTAAATCCTCCTTCGAGCATTTTTTCATAGTGCTGTCCGTATTATTCTGGGATAGAAAATGTAGCCCATTTCTTTCCACTTCGTGCGCTACACCTCGACCTGACGTTTTGGGTTGTGCCCATTTCGCTTACTGTTAGTCCCTCACAGGGTAAGCTGACGACGGCGGTATATAGGCGGGAATGACTAGAAGTGGTGAGGTCTAACGGGGATTATCGGTTCTAGAACAGGCTCCTCTAGGGGGGTCTAAGGCACCGCCAAGTCCTTTGGGTTTTAAGCTGACGCTCGTAGTACCCTGGCGAATGTCTGTTGTAATTTGACATTTGGGTTTATGACTGAGCATAGTGGGGTATCTAATCCCAGTTTGTTTCTCAGTTTTCGTGGGGTCAGGTGGGCTAAATTAAAGCTACTTTCGTGTTTGGGCTTCGGGTGCCTAGAAGCGTATAACGGCCAGAGGGTCCTTCGGCTTTATTTATATACTCCCTTAACCACCCTTTACGCCGTGTTTATCAACTAGGGCCTCTCGTATAACCGCGGTGGCTGGCACGAGTTTTACCGGCCCTCTTAGCCTTAACTAAGTCAAGTTTTCACTTATGGCTTAATATTTATCACTGCTGAATTCCCTTGGGGGTGTGGCCTGGCAAGGCGTCTTGGGCTAAATTTTGTGCCTGATGCCTGCTCCTCGTCCCCGGGCGGGGGATTAAGGGCATTCTCACGGGGCTGCGGAGACTTGCATGTGTAAATCGAGCTAAAGCTGATAATAAAGTCAGGACCAAGCCTTTGTGCAGGTGAAGCTTTCTAGGGCTTATCTTAGCATCTTCAGTGCTATGCTTTATATTAAGCTACACCAGC